TGGTCCAATACTAAATAAACGAGTATCTCCTCTAGATGGAAGAAGATTCTCTTTGAAAAGTAATTTGGTACCATCTGCTAGAGCTTGAAGAATTCCCAAAGGTCCTGCGTATTCAGGACCGATACGTTGTTGTATACCCGCGGATATTTCTCTTTCTAACCAAACAATGACTAGTACACCTATTGTAATTCCTAATACAGGAGTAAAAATAGGGATAAGCACCCATATGATCCCATAGACCTCTTTTAAGGATTCCAATCTAGAAAAAGAATTGATAGCTTGTACTTCTGTTGTATCAATTATCATTTTAACGATCAACTTCTCCCATAATGATATCTATACTACCTAGTATCGTCATAATATCAGCCAATTTCATTCTTTTAACTAACTGAGGAAGAATTTGCAAATTAATAAATCCCGGCGGCCTAATTTTATATCGCCAAGGAAAAACACCCTTATCTCCTATCAAAAAAATTCCCAATTCTCCCTTTGGTGCTTCGACTCTCGCATAAAGTTCTTGCTTCGACAATTCAAAAGTCGGAGAAGGTTTTTTACTAATGAATCGATAGTCAAACTCATTCCATACAGTATCTTTTGCTCTATCAAAGCGGCGGATTTCTAAATTTTCATAGGGCCCTCCCGGAATTCCTTCTAGGGCCTGTTGAATAATTTTTATGGATTCTGTCATTTCGCTGATTCGTACTAAATAACGAGCTAACGAATCCCCCTCTTTTTGCCATTGGACTTCCCAATCAAATTCATCGTAACACTCATAATGATCAACTTTACGAAGATCCCATTCTATTCCGGAAGCTCGTAGCATTGGTCCCGACAAACCCCAATTTATTGCTTCCTCTCCACCAATAATGCCTACTCCTTCAACTCGTTCTAAAAAAATGGGATTCCGTGTAATAAGCTTTTGATATTCAGCAATTCCTGTTAAAAAATAATCGCAAAAATCCAAACATTTATCTATCCAGCCATGAGGTAAATCAGCAGCGACTCCACCAATACGAAAAAAATTGTGCATCATCCGCATACCGGTGGCAGCTTCGAATAGGTCATATATTAATTCTCTTTCTCGAAAAATATAGAAGAAAGGAGTCTGCGCCCCTATATCTGCCATAAAAGGGCCAAGCCATAACAAATGCGAAGCTATACGACTTAACTCCAACATAATGACTCTGATATAACTGGCCCTTTTAGGGACTTGAATATTGCCTAATTGCTCTGGCGCATTTACAGTTATTGCTTCTGTGAACATAGTAGCTAAATAATCCCAACGTGTTACATAAGGCAAATATTGTATAATTGTTCGATTTTCCGCAATTTTTTCCATACCTCTGTGTAAATAACCCAATATTGGTTCACAGTCAATAACATCTTCACCATCTAGAGTAACAATGAGTCGAAGAACACCATGCATTGATGGGTGGTGAGGTCCCATATTGACTATCATGAGGTCTTTTCTTGTAGATGGTACAGTCATAGGTTTTTCCCGATTCATTCTTGCATGAATTGCTGAAAGCGAAAAGAAGTTCATCAAACTTTAAGCGAATCATTCAAACCAACTCTTCAAATTAACGAGTTTTTCTTTCTCGAATATCCAACTGCCCTATTAATTCTTTATAACGCACTCTATTTTTTTTTGACAAATAAGCCAGCAACCGTTGACGTTTTCCCAGAATTTTCCGCAGACCTCTCTGAGATAAATAGTCTTTTTTGTGCAATTCCAAATGTGAAGTAAGTCTCCGTATCTTATTGGTGAAACTTACTACTTGAAATTCAACAGATCCTCTGTTTTCTTTGTTTTCTTCTTGTTCTTTCAAAATAATGGAAATAAATGAATTTTTTACCATAAAAGAATTTGACACCCCCCTTTTTACAGATATTGATTTTATTGATCAGTAATAATAATGTCAGAAATTTTAATGTAGTATACACAATAATCATAGTTTATTTATATTCATTTTATCAATTAACATTAATTAATCCGATTTTTGAGTTCATTTGGATAGTGATACAAAAAGACGATAGCAAATAGTTTAGTACAAAGATTCTGCTGATTAATTTATAGCTTTAATTGATACGCCATTTCCTTATTTTTTATCCTAAACTGGGATGTAAGACAGTACATGTGTGCATCGGGTTACTTGCATATAACATGGATATTACAGATCACGGACAGCAGAAAAAATGAAAAATATGATTGATAGAACAATAGAAGATATAGGAAACTCAAAAATTGAAATTAGGGATACATATATATCCTTAACATACTAAAGCGGCTCCCATTATTGGTGTCAAACCAATAGCGATTCATACAAGCTAAATCCTCTAATCGATAATTAGGCCAAAAAAAGAACTTTAATTTTATTAATTCATTTTTTTTTCTGTCAAAATTTTCACTTTCATCCAAAAATTGACTCCAGTTTTTTATCTTGTTCTCCTTGCAAAAGAATTTCTTTCTATGCACATTATTTTGATTCTTTAAATTGAAGGAAATTAGAATTCTCAATTCTCTACGACGTCTAGACGATAAAATTTTTTCAGGAACAAGCAAATCAGAATTCTTTTTGTCTCTATTTAGAGTTTTATGTCTTGGAATGGATTCATCAAAATGATTCTTAGCAACATTTTGGGGGTTTCGGTATCTTTGATTACTTTGGTGCTTACTTTTATGAACCAACGAAATACCTATGATTTGATACATAAAAAACTGTCCGTCATTTTTTACAGATAGACGGGCGGGTTCCATAATTAATATTCCCTTTTTTGTTAATTGTGTAAGATTTAAACGTCTCCTCATTATATCCAAATTCATTTCTTTCCTTTGAATATAGGATATAGAAATTTTTCTTACATTTATTAGGCTAACCAGGAGACCATATATCTGGATATTATTCATCATTTTTTGATTCAATTGATTCAAACGTCCAGTCCATCTTAATTGCAAAGGAAAATCTCCTTTGAGTAATATTTGTAGTTTTTCGATCGATTCTAAAAGGGATTCTTCAATATTGTTTTGATTCTTTAATTCAAAATATTGTTTTGAATTGGATGGACTAAAATTGAAAAAATCCTCATCCTCTTCGTGCTTTCCCTTGATATTTTGATTTTCACTAAAATTTGGATTGATATTCAAATTAAAAAGAAGTAAGTTGCTTGGAATAAACCAAGGTTTCTCTTTATATTTATGATAAAGTATCAAAAACTCTGGAAATAAAAAAAATTTCGGATTTGATATGGGGCGATTTAAGATTAAGAATTTTTCATTCATTCCCATCCAATCAAAAGACATTCCCATCCAATCAAAAAAGACCCTTTTGTAATTGATTTCGGAATTTGAATCAATCGGAAGATAAAAAAGACCATTATTCGGAATTTTATCCCTTATTTGGATTTGGTCCTTATTAGATTCAACCTGAATATTTGTATTCAATTTCCAAGCCAAATATTTTCTATCTGTATTTTTTTCCATATATATAATATCACTTTTTCCTAGATAATTCTTGATAGGAATATTTTTGAGTATGTTAACAGTTTTTTCTTTATTTCTGGTGGAATTTTCTTGCTTCTTATTTGGTTCTAATGATGATCTATAAATATAGGACTTCTTATTAGTTTCAGAATGAATATATTTATATGATAAACGATCATATCTATAGTTTTTTTGAAAATTCTCTTCTTTATTTGATAATAAATAGACTTTCAAATTTTGTTTTTTTTTGTAATCAAATAATTGGTCTTTTTCATAGGAATACCATTTATTTAGATCCTTATTTTGAGACGGCTGGCATTGATTTTTTCCATTTCGCCATTTTTGTGGGACTAATCTAGACCATGTAATCTGAGATAAATCGTATTGATAATGACCTCTTAACCAGTTTTTCCATGGATTCATTCCAGAATTTGGAAGTTTCTTATGTCTTACTTCGTAATCAAAGATTCCTTGTCTTCCAAAAAAATCCTTTATTTCATTCTTAAGAAAAAAAGACGGTCCATTGTACTGAAGAATAGATCTTAACTTATTGAAGTTAATAACCTGGGTTTGTGATAATTTTAAAAATACATATTTTTGTGACAAGTAAGATAACTCAAAAAAAATATTTGACTTCCGCTTACTATTTCTAAGATTATCAAAAGCCTTTTTTATAGTCCTAGTCGAAATAAAGTCAATTTGATTTTGTTTTGTTTTATTAATCTTTTCTTTATTTGTTTCGTTATTGTCAATGTATTTCTCAATAATTTTTTTTGTTGATTCCATAAAAAGTTGTAGAGCGATTCTGCGCATATTAATGATACATAGAAAGATATCTATGTATATTTTTTCAATGAAAATTTTAACTATTAATTCAATATTATTTCTTTTTAATATTTTCCAAATTTTTGGGAGTGCTTCTCCATTATTCTTTTTATTTATTTTTTTTTTCAGCCTTACTGTTTTTTTATTTTTTTTCATTATTTCTATTTGATTTCTGATTGTGTTTCTTCTATCAATTCTATGTTTCATTTCTTCTTCTGTCTGTGAATAATTTGTCAAACCTTTAGGTCGATTTTGACTAAGTGATTCATGAATTATCTTATTGCTGATTATAGAATCCTTTTCTCTTTCAGTTTCATTTGATTCATATATTTCTCTCGTTATAAATAATGGAATTTTCTTTCCTTTTAAAAGTTCTTTTAGTATTTGTTTTACAAAGAAAAAGACTTTTGCTTCTTTTTTTTTTATTTTTTTTAAAGCTCTTCGAATTCTAAAATTGAATTTTCTGATTTCGACTTTATAGTCTATATCTTTAAAAATGGGTTCAAAAAAGGAAGGTGTTTTTCGCGGAGGACCAAAAGGATATTCCGTTTCCATTCCCAAAACTGTTAAAAAACAAGAATCAAAATCATCTTGTTGCTTTCGATCTCTATCAGAGAGTCGTAGCTTAGATCTGTGCCAAGGTTTCAAATGAAAAGGATATAGGATTTTTATCTGAAAACCTTCGATTAACCAA